CCAGGGAAGGAGTGGCGGAAGAATTGTTGGGCTTTTGAACAAAAATGCATCAACATACCTCTCAAGATCGGTCCACTACTGCTCTTCTTGCTTCCAACAATCGTGATGCTAATCGTGGTTATAATAACCGTGGCACGAATAGGGGTCGTAACTATAACAGTGGTCGTGGAAATGGTCGCAACACTAATCGCACAACTTTTAACAGAAAAAATCACTCTCATGGGACACTCCTTGCTTATGCTGAATCGAGATTTTCTTGGTCTTCTTTTACCCTCGGGGAGGAAAGCTGCTCTTGCTTTTGTTCTCTTTGCTCTTTAGAAAAGGGTTTCTGTGAACAAGGAAGAAGGCACGTCTTTAGCTCCAGTGGTTGAAAAAAAAAAATCTCATAGGAGAGGAAAACCATTCTCATTCACCGTGGTGGGGTTTACCGCCACTGTCAAGATAAAGTAGCTAGGATCGCCCGTTCCATTGCCATTTCTGGGCTCAGGCACTCCCAGTACCGGCCTTGTAAGCATTTTTGAATGACAGCTACGATGCTACGCTCCCTCAAGTCAAGTAGTTTGATCTACTAATGCTTGGCTCATGAAACTCTATCACCAGAACCAGTCAGAAATACAGGCTAAAGCTCCGGGCTTCGCCCCATGTTTCGTTTAGCCAGTAGTTTATCGTTGTTGTGAAGGTTCTTCCTATCAAGTAAAGTAGACTGACCCGATGCAATGGAGTTATGGCTAAGGTTCAGCTTACAAGATGCCGAAGCGCGACTAATGGTTGCTATCTCGGTCGTTCAGTACCATATTTAGGTCTCACAAGGCTCTTACCCCTGTCCCCTTTCTAGCTTTTTCCCTATCAACAGTAATGCTTGCCTGCTTGTAGCCCACCTTTCAGAAGAATAAAGATAGAGACCAGCGGAGCACCTTCGCTCTTATTAATGGAACAGTGAAAGCGATAGGAGAATTTCCATAATTAAAGAACACCAGAGTGAATGCATTCTATCTAGTTTTTCTAAATGACAAGTTAATCAAACCCTAACTCTCTCGTCCCACACCCTTATAAACAGTGCCGGGGTTATTGATAAACCCTGCGCCAAGGTGGTTAAATCAGGATCCATTCAGTTAATCGGGACTTTATAGTTCCCTTCTTTTCTTCCACCAATTTTAGCTTACTTTTAGGAGTCACAAGCAGGATATCGATGAAAAAGTTTTCATCTCTCCCTACGTGCAAAAGCTTTAAAAATAGCAATTCCCGCTCATAAGAATCCTAAAAAGGTCGATGAACCTCGATCGAAAGGGGCACCTTCTGTACTGAACCTATCTAAATCGATGAAATCTTTCAAGCCAGCATGGGGCAAAAGCTATCAAAACGGGTGATTGGGGAAGGAGAGATAGGTCCATTCACGAACACTATTGGTTGGTTCACTCCTCCCGCGGGAACGACGGCAGCCTGATTATCAGCTGAACTACGTAATCAAAGGATCCACAAAGGCCTGGAATTAAGAAAATTGCCCCTTGTCGTGTTGGGCATGGTCTGTTAGCTTCAAATCTAACCTGTCTTGACTCTCTAGTCTCTGTCCCGTTGCAAGGAATCCTCAAGAAGTCCTCAACTTGATGACAGCATGAGCTTCGGTGCTACTACTTATCATGATAGGAAGGTCCACTCAAAGTAAATATACAGATTTAATTTCAATGCAGCTTCAAGGGATTAGGTTAACGGAACACCTCTGCTTTCCTCTCCCTTTCCACCTTCATCAGCTTCATCAGAGCGCTTTTTTACTCCATTTCAATCTATTTTGCCCTCTCACTCTTGTGTTCCTATAAAACGAATAGAAAATTCGGATCGGATAAGGCCAACCACAACATAAGAACGAGTAAAACAAGATAAAGAATCCCCTTCATTCTATGAACTTCTTTATTGTTTATTGAATTGAATGTTTGGTGTCAGAGCTCGTGAAGGGCCCGTAAACCATCATGACACAAGGGAACGGGAAGCGCAATAGCAACCCATAAGCTTTACTAATAGGGGCATTCCATTGATAACGATAGAAAGAGCGATCCACGGGAAACTAAAGTTGATAAAAAGGGAGAGGGGCGGAAAGAAAGGTGGTAACTTCTTGACCGTAGAGAGAGGCGCGGAGGGTGACGTGTTGGCATGAGAGCTCTGTAGGGGAGAAGGGAGGCGGGGCTTTAGATGACAATGGATTGAGCTAAGAGCCCTATGCTTTGTTTCGGTTTCATCGACTTTCTTGCTTAGCTGCATAAGAGCAAGTAAACTACCCTTGCCGCGTTTGCATTGAGTAAATGGGGCACAGTTGTGGCACATGAACGGTAAGTAAAGAACTGCTTTATGGGAAGCGAGGCTCTTTGACGAGAATGCATTGAAAGACATAATCTGTTATCAGTGGACGGATGATAAACGAGGAATATTTCATCCCGGTGAGCGCTGCTTGGGAAGTAGTATGAACAGAAGGAAGTAGTTGTTCTTCCCTGTCTGTTATTGGCCGTTGATTATTGGCTGTTGGTTGTTGCTTCTTCGTTGTCCCTAAGTGGCATAAAGGCCGGGGCTTAAGCCCCATGCAAATAGGTTTAATGACCTTACTTGGTGTACACGCATTTCCGGATAGAAATCAGTAGAAATCATGATCTTTTGATTCGAAAAGTCGAAGAAGCAAGGCACTGAACGATAGTGAAATGAAGAAGTAAACCATGCAAAGCGGGGTTACGCAGTAGGGAGAGGTTCTGAACAAAGAAAGTGAAGAAAGGTTGCGAGGTCAATCAATTAAGTGGAGATGCGGACACCCGGAAGAAGAACGAACCCCTTCTTAGTTGGTTCATACCGATCAGATTGCCCCGGTTTGCTTTCACAGTGAGTTGAATGAAGTCTGCTGACTGCTGGATCGATTCGAATATCCCTACCTAGGCCCATACCTTCCTTTTGCTTGTAGTGATTGATTTAAGGTAGGATCGTGCCAATATCAATCCATTTTAGTCGATTTATTCACAACGACTTTCTTTCTTTTACTTCGCATCTTTGTCCGATCGAATGCATTCTCAGCCATGCTTCCATACTTCAATCATTATGAAAGGCGGAAATTATAAAATTATTTTTGTGGGATCGACTGCATGCATTCCTGTAGATGTTGACTCAGCTGCATGTATATAGTAGAGATCAACCAATGGTTTTAATTCTTCCCGGCCTGCTGTCGTCAACGGTCTCTAGGGTCTTCGGTCGAATTTGTCTTCTTTCCTGAGCGGGAGCAACATAGACTGATTAGCTCGATCTCCTCCTACTTCCGTTGCTAAGTACCGGCCGTTCGAACAGTTTACACTTCCTTCAGCTTTCAAGAAGAAGATTAAATTCCTCCCTTCCCTAACCCTGCTGATCTCATTCCTTATTCACATGGATTTTCCCGAGAGTACCTTCCTTTGGCTGCTCCTTGACTACCAGAAGAACTTATTCTTAACTTCGTTGCCTTGTAGTGTCGTACCCTCACCCATTAGTTCAGTAGCTATCGTGCCTTCACCCAGTTAGAAAAGAAGTTTCTTCGCTTACGAGAAATCCTTATATAAGAAGTTGTTCATTCACTGCCTATTGAGAAATAGACATAGAGACGGAAGAAAGGACAGACGGAGCGGGACTAAGCAAATGAGAAAGGTAATCTAATCGCACATATAGGGGAAAGGGAACTACAATTGAGCTTGACTCACTATACGGCTTTCCTTACCCTCGAGTACCTTTAGCTGAAGATCGAATTCCTCTGTCCAGCTCCTTCTCGAATGTCCCATTAAGAAAGTCCCGCTTGGTATTGATGAAATCAATAGTACCGTCTTCGAACCCTAGAAATGCCATAACTCTATCTCCTTCGGACCCTGAGACTGATCTAACCCTACTTCACCGGAGACTGAACTACCTGAGCCTGAGACGAAAGCCCATTGCAAACACCTATCAATAGAACCACAAGCAAACCTTCATTGACTCCTCACTCTGAACGAGATTCCGATAAATCCCCTCACTCCAGCGGAGTTTCACTCACATTCACTCCTAACTCAGTTAATAAACTAACTGCCTCACTCCAGGTGCTTCAGCGGTGAAGAAATACAAATACGGAGATCTTTCTATAGAAGAAATGAAATAAGGACGTCGTAACCGAAAGCATAATCGCGCCTTAGCCCGGTTGAACTGAACTCGAGCTAGTCTGAACTCTTGAAGATAGGTCTTGCTTATAGAATTCCAGTTTCAAAGCGAGCTAGTCACTTTCAGATAGGTCCTTCCTTGCTCCAGTTTCAATAGGCTATCGATCCCCCTTCTTCTTTTGGTTCCCGCCCTCCGGACCTACCAACTTCATCTTGACTAGAGTTCATTTCCCGCGAGTACTTTCCTATCAATCTAACTTCTTATTACATAGAACCTTTCCTTCTTCTTCTTAGCTCACAGCTTCTCCTTCTATGAGAACTGAAGTGGTGAGGGCAATCTGGAAGATTTACTTCCCCGGCTGGATTCTATCCTTTTCACACCCTTCACTACATAAATACAGGAACCGAGAGAAAGAGTTCTACCTGAGCTAACACCATGACAGGGAGAAAGTTTATGCGCTTAGAACGTGGCGTGCTATTCTACATTTCGTGCCTATCGTATCTATCCGGGAATCCCCTACTTCGCGAGACTAAGCAAAGATAACATATTGAAAGGATTGAACTTATCGAACGAGGCCTATTCAACTACAGGAATTTCTTCTGGTTCGCTACTTAGATTATTGGATTGGACCGAAACCGGCCCATTATAAAGCTGGGGGTGAGCTACTTACTTACTTTACTTTCTTCCTTGTGGGAATGGCCGATTCACTACTCCCTCGAACTGTCTTATCACTTTCCTGGTTCACAACTAGCTCTATTTTATCTTTCTCCTTTGGCTTTCAACACTAGAACAGTTCCTTCAAAGGAAAGAAGGAATTAACAGTCAAAGACTTCCGGCACAGGCGCACAGAACAAAGACAATAGGACTGGACCGTTCAAGCAGAATCGTAGCTTTTTCAGCTTGAGCGCATCTCCTTACTACAACCTTCCTTTTAGACTACTGGTGCGCTACTCGATAGCTTCCGTTTCGACTATTTAATCTATTTCTAGTTCGAAAAGAAGTTTTGTTACTGGGCTTAGAAGAAAGCTTAGGAAACACATTCAATTGACTGATAATACCCGAACCGTGAAAAAATGAGTTTATGCGCTTATAAGTTGGCCTTCTAGGATCAATCCTGAACGGCCAAGTCCCCTGCCAACCAAACTACGAATTCTCATTTCTTTGACCGATAGGAACCTCTTTATGTGATTCAAGAAGTGGATTAGCTTAACTAGACTAATCGACTTCAAACCTATCTTGAGAAAGCCAATCCAAGGCTTATAGGAGGGAGTTGAAAACGACAAGCAATTACCTCTTTCTTTCCCCACGCCTTCTGCCTCGATTCGGATGATGCATTCCACTTTGTTGACTTTGACTTTTCAATCCCTGACCGTTCACTTGAACACGGAAGCTTTCAAGCAGAGACAAAGCAGGCAAGAAGGAATTGACTTGCCGATTGAACAAAACGAATTATATTGGCATTACTGAAATCGCATTTTATTCGCCAGAGTCGTTCTAAAATGACTTGATTCGCTCACCGTAGAATCTATATTTAGTGATGAGGTGAGGACCGTTGCCTGTTGAGGACTTCCGACTTGGATTACCAGTTTCTCATTCACCTGCGAACAACTAGGGACAGATAGAGGTGGGATACCAGAGAGAGATCGTACTTTTCGAAGTTTATCTTTCAGCTTTCACCACTCGAACACTTCCTTCAGAAAGATTGGGATGAATTCTGATTAGGGAAGCCGGCACGCACTGGGGACAGCTAACAACGTGTAGTGACTGTACCACTCTCTTTGACTCACATCGGGCACTCCACCGTCATGATTTAAGGAAGCAGGCTAGCTAGTGCTATAGATATAGATTGAGTCCGGCAAGCTTTTAAGTAAATACAAGGTGCTCCACTTCTAGAATATTAAGTAACTAATTGGTGAAGAAGGAAGGTTAGCTTAAAAGAAGTCATTCATTGGCGAGGAAGACTGATCTCTTTTACACAAGGTCGAGAAGTCACTCAGGTATACAATATAGAAGAAATGCGGTTGATAAGCGCCCTGGAATTCCATTCTAATAGAGCGGCTCGAGGTCAAATCCATGTTCCTAAGTCAAGATGAAGCGAATACTAAAGTAAGAAAAGGAAACTGAAACTCATCCCGTTCAAGCGTATGAGAATCTATAGTTTCTAGCCTGAGACGAAAGCATTGGGACTCCTACTTGCTTGCCCGCGCTGATTGGACAGAAAGCCTTCCTTTACTACCACCGACTGAAGACCGGATTGTTACCAGAGAAAGGAATGACTATAGGCACGGAACTGGCTTTTTACCCTTTCTTTGCCCCGCTAGCTGACTTGCCTGCGCTTTTTTCTCGAACTCTAAGAGCGGATTTAAGGAATTTGCTTGATAGCATCAAGTAATGGGAGATTTATTTGGACTTTCTTAAACATCTCCATGATTTCATTGTAATGAGTGTGTCTTTCTTGGGCGCAACCAACCGTTGAGGATATGGAGGCTTGGTGTTCTCTAAGAATGAATTTTCTTTTCTTGTTTCGGAGATACATATCTTTAGTTGAGGTATCCCAAATGAGCCCTAAAAGTGGCAGAAGTAGCCAGCCATTAAGTAGGTTTAGTCAGTTCACTAGGAAGAAGTAAACCACTCACCCCCAGCTTTATAATGGGCCGGTGGAAGACAGAAACGTCTATTTTCCAAGAAGCAAGCGAGGGAATTCCCTGTTGTTACAAAAGAGAGCTAAACAAGTCAATGCGCATCGTGGAACTATACTATATGTCCCTCGGCCGGATCAAGCAGCGGGGTTGCTTCAGAAGCAAGTAAAGGCTCAAGGCAAGCTCAGGTCACCAGAAAGTGGGCATCAGAAATAGGCCTTTTTTCTATTTCTAAGCACTCAATAAATGCCACTTTCAATAATAAAGGGTTATTCACATGCACCGATCAGAACCGTACTTAACTTACCAATCAGAATGCCGTGGTGGAACCGCAGGGACTGCAAGGTGAAAGCATTACTTTGATTCAACTGATCGGTCGGTCTACGCCCTTCGTGGAGCATGCAGTTCTCCCGAAAAAGACTTGTTAGAGAAGAGGGGGCTATTTCGTATCAAGGTTTGGAAGAGATATGTACTAGAAGCGACTCCTTGGCATAAGCACTAAGTGAGTTACTCCCTAATCTTCTGATCAATCCGAACCTTCTAACTCCTCCTATCTTGTAGCTGCTTTTGCCAGATCTGATTGAAGTAGGTGAATCAAAGGATATCTCAGACAGGCAAAGTCATTCTATGAGCACTTGTGCCACTTTGTGAAGAAGTCCTTATCTGCGGTTAGCGAAGTACTTATCTGGCGCTGCTGCCTATGAATTCTGTTTCAACAGCTGCTACCCGCGGTCCTGAGCCCGTTTTAGAGACCATTTCACTACACAGAAATAGAAAGACCCGGCTTCCACAACTACAACTAAGGCAGGAACAGCTAATTACATAGTGGGTTCTAAAAGAAGCTGCTTCAACCGTTCGCACTAACCTCCCGGGCAGCGTTCACTACACTCGAAGCAATACAAAGCTTATTCTTTCCTGAATCAGACAATGATGCTTGTGCTTTCGCAGGGATTGGCGCAGACTACGCAAAGACCCTATATGAACCCCTATTTGTCGCAGCACATGAGGAACCGAGCTGCAATCGTGAATGCCAGAGCATTTCACTAAACTATAAGAAATACGCAGTTATGACTTGCTTAGCCAGTAAAACGTTATCTATTCACTCAGCTCAGTTACGAGCAAAAAAGAGGAAACGGCTCCCAATAGCTTGCAGCAATACGAAGCTGTATCTTGCTTAACAAAGAAACCTATCATTCCATGCTGCGCATTTCATTCCCAGCGAGCAAGCAAGAACACAAGAAAGAAGGGCGGCCGGCAAGAGCAAAGAAAAGAAGAGCAAACCCCTCTTAGCTAACAAATATGAACCCCTTTCGAGTACCCCTGGCATAGAAATAGAAAACACAACTAAATTTGATAACAAAATGTCCATTACATAACACAATACTAAAACCCCACGGAGACACTCACTCAGAGAGTGCCAAACTAACGAGAACTGCTCCAACAAAAACGCCCCTCACCTTATTTTTCACACCGAAATTGAAGAAGCGCCCACTTACCCCTCTTTCTAGAAAGACAGAAAGAAATAAGGATGGTTGATCGACATGGACTGAAAGGAAGTGAGTCATACGCGCGGAGATGAGCTTGCGAATCTGAAACGTTGTGGAGAATGCATTTCAAAGGTAGAGCGAAGAACCGTAACTACCATAACTACTTAAGTAGGTCTACGACCACTAAAGAAATATACTAAGTAGAGAACGAAGCGAACGAACTACCTTCTTTCCCCTAGAGTTGTTTGTTTTCCGCCTTTCGGTCAGATCGAGGTGGATTTGGTTTACCTTATGGTGGAATGTTGTGATTTAATCACTTCTCTAGGTCACATCCCTCACTTATGGAAGTCATGATCGAGCAATTGTTTTTGGTTTCATTCTTTCATTCTTCTCTGCGATGGTTGCAAGTTTCACTCCCCCGTGGTTGATTCGCAAGCAAGCTAATCTCCTAGTTTGATTTCTCGTTGTTAAGTAGTCTGGTTTGGCCTGTAGTTGTTGTTACCTATAGCATTTATTGGATTCGTGGAGTTCGATATCATCACCAACTCTATTGCATTAACTAAGGCGTTCTCGCTGAGTCCACAAGTGTCCACTGGAGATTGTGACCAAGAAATGAGCCGACCTAGCTTCTTTCTTTCAGAACCTGCTTTTCTTGTTTTCATTTCAAGCGTGCCGTAAGCCTAATATAGATGTACTGAGATCGGGCGACAAGAGGTACTTGCCCTCCGCATGCCGGGATCATAAACGCATGATTTGGACCGGCTCGATAAGGCATTACGTGAGCTTTCGGGGCTGGGGAGAAGGCCAATTGGAGTAAAGGGAAGGCTTGAGTTCTTTTGATTACTCTTCTGGCTTCGTCATGAGTAAGTTGGTGTTCAGTGTACCTGTTGAAGACCTTAACGTAAGTAACTTAGTGCTTCATAATACAAAGTACGTTTGGAAGGGTTTTGGTCTAGTTGGGTTCGAATCCCATTCCCTTCTTGTGGCTCGTGTGAAACTTGGTGTCAATCAGCTATAATGATTAATTTTTTAAAAAATGTATGGCAATCTATTATGAATTTATTTATTAAGAATGAAAAAACGGAAAGATCACCGCATGTCGATGAACATGTAATTAATGTTCCAAAGGAAGAAATGATGAAACGTATTTCGGAGATTGTTAAAAAAGCTAGCGAGGATGACTAACAAGTAATTTAATTTAGTAAGGAGGGTGGGGATTATAGTGTTTTAGCGGAAACGCGACCGGATGTAGTCATGTTAGTTTTGCTTTTCTTGTGCATGACGAACCGGGTGAACAAAGTCACGATTAGAATAAATGGTAGTTCGCTGGGATTGTATTCATTTCCCAGAGGTGCTGGTTCGACTCCAGCTCGTGACAAGGCCTTTTTGGTCATATACCTTGGTCTTGCTTGTTATTGTTATATTCAGTTCCTTTTTTCTTCCCCCGCTAGGGTTCACTTATTTCTCCTTACCTGGAAGCCTGGAAGCGGCTAGGCTAAGAAGAGGAAGCAAAGGCCGAAGAAAGACCTTCCACACGACTGCTCTTCTTTCCTGTTTGCTGTAACTGTAAACAGCCGATTTGCTTATTCAACAACTCTCTAATCAGTTTGGGCACTAGGCAGTAATAACTGGTAAGGTTAGTACGGACCCTTTTCAAAGGTCACTAGAGTGGCTCCCGTCTTTCCTCACTCGAGGTCTAGCTTTCCCTTGGATTACTTTGCATCCTTCCTGCTTGAAGGAAAGTGCCGCACTATTTTTAGCCACTCGGAGATAGCCTTTTCGATCTTATTGGCTTAAGCAGACCATTCGTGAGCAGATAAGATCAAAGAAAGCAACCTACAGTCCCATGCATACTAATAGGACAAGGAAGTTACATATAATACTAATAGAAGAGGAAGCTGGCATTCAATTAGCTAGGGAGGGAGACAGGGTTCCAAACCTTTGGTGGCACCCCACCCGCATATACACATCTAAGAAAGAGACTAAAAATTGCCAACTTCTCACACTCTCCAATCATTCCACTTCTCACACTACGGCGACTCATACTTTCTCAGGGCTCAAAAGAACCCTATTTTGGAGTGCCATCATAGGATAGGAGAACGGAAAGCTTGAGCTTTCGAAGTCATCTTTCCAAAGGCGAGTCAAAGCCATCGTGCGGCTTTTCAAGCCCGATCTTCCGAACCTGCTGCGTGAAAGCCCGATAGGGCATTCTCCTTTAGAGACCCTAATGACATTGACCAAGGGATCTTGATTTGATCCAATTGTTTTTTGAATTTCTACCGATTGATTTGAGAAAGCCGGCATCAGTCTGACGTGAGAGAAGTCAGCACAAGGGAAGTCCCTCGAAGCCGAAGTAGGGTTGAGTCTCAGGAAGCGTTTAGGCCGGGTTCGAAGCATTCTTCAAAGACAGGTACAGTAGCAACTTCAATCTCAGGGGAATAAAATGGATAATCAAACTGCTAAGGTGAGTTTACTCTCCCTTTAGAAGATGGAAGTTTACTTACAAAGAAAAAGGGAAGCGTTGGTATAATATTTTTTTTTAGTCTCAGTTCTTTCTTTAGTCAGGGAATTTGCTTGTTGCTCAAGGGAAGGATCTATGTAATAAGAGTTTAATAAGGATTCTTCTAAGCGCTGGAGTCCGAAGGGTCCGAAGGAGTGGTATCAAGCCTGCTCGTAGCTCACCCGTAACCCGTAAAGTAGGCAATATGTAATATTGTAGTAGGAGCCTCTTACTCCATCCGAAGAGGAGAATCTCTATTAAGCTTTCTTTTTCTTCGAAGCCCAAGTGAAAAGACAGCTCGCTCAGTCGAACCGAACTTCGAATCCAATAAATCCAATGTATCATAGAAGGATAACCTGTGAGCTAGGGTAATATTCCATATTACAACGGTTCAGCAAAGACAGGTTAGAATGGTAATATAGATAGGTAGTTTGCTCACGAGCTGCAATCAATAGAAAGGGATCCACCCTAAATAGAAAGAAGAGGATCGGATCCACCTGAAGTAGTCAAGTCCCAATCAATGGAAGAAGTGGACTCTCTCCGACCAGCGAGCCATGAAACAGAATCGATTGAATACGTGGGAGTTCAGAAGTGGAAATCAATTAGTGGCATGAGAAGAAGTAGGGACGGGACTGAGGGAAGTCATTCCAGGCAAGAGAGCCAATCAGGGAAATCCTCCCGGTAGAAGCGAATAGACAGAAGTAGGAAAAAAATTAGGAAAATCTCTTAAGAAAGATCAGAAGGCGAGATAGCAGTGTTCATTCAGGCAGGGGTTTCTACGAAAGACCCGATTGCTGACTCTTCTAGTGTTGTGTTCACCACGGGGATTGAACAGAAGGGGAAGAGGAGATGAAGATTGGGGTTCACCAGGCAAGAACGAGAGGTCCGTAGTGTGACAGGCTAGGTACGCCGCTCACCTGTATCAGTTATGGGGGCAGAAACTGAAATATTATAAAAGGGATTAGACGCAGAAGAAGAATCTTATGCTGGGCACGGTCCTATTGATGTTGATTCAATTGAAAAGCGGGCTACCCAATATAGTTATAAAACAAACCCCTCTCCAGGAAGACGAAGGTGGGTTCAGGAGTGAAAGGTAAGCGAAGCGTACATGAAATATCGTCAAAATGGCATAACTATCTCTTTCTCTTTACTAGGAGCTCCCAGTCAGAAAGCTAGGATCACAGTCTCTGTCCACTCTAAGGAAGCCCCGTCTCAGGCGAAGGTTTTTTCGTATTCTCTTCTTTCATAGAGCCTCTCTCCGTGGAGGAATGAATTAAGGTAACTAAGCGCAAGGAATGAATGAGCTCATCTCGTTAAGAATGAGGAGCGAATGATCAAATCAAGTTCCAATCTCAGTCTAAGTTACCCAAGATCCAGTAAATATAGGAGGAATTTCTAAGATAGGTACGTTGTCAGCGAGGGTAATATGGAATATTATATTACTTTAAATAGGCGATCAATTCCATGTGAAATGAAAGGGGCAAGCCCCGGCTCAGTCGTCGAAGGGATAATGTAATTATGTTCTTTTTTTCCCCTGTTCTAGGCGCAATTCGTGGGCAAAGGCAAAGGCGTAGAGCTCAACAAAGACAGTCTCGGCTCAAAAGAAAGTAAGAGCCAAAAAAGAATATTGAATATGAGTAGGAAGAAGTGGTGAAAGGCATCATCCGCAGGCAAGGCAGAGGCGAGCACGAGGAGATGTAGATCGGAATAAGTAATCCACCATCGTAATCGTACCGTACAGTTTCGGAAAGGAATAGGCTTTCTACTAGCTATATTGATAGAAGAGGTAGTGAATCTTACCTGTAGTTAGGCGAGAAAGCAATATACACGACCAACTCTCATCTGGAGCAACCTTCTCTCCCGCTTGATAGCAGTCTGTCGGTCTCAGTCCGGTAGACCGTATTGTTGTTCTTCGGTGCAAGTTCCTCGTCTCTTTGGTTAGTCCCGCGAAGTAGAGAAGTAGGGAGCGGGTCAGATGGGTAAAGCATGGGCAGCTCAGCTCGCTTTGTTCATCTTTTAGGGGTTTCCCCTTCACTCTCAGTCAAAGTGGTTTCGGTCGGTGAGCCTATGTCCTTTATTAAGGGAAGTTTACTTGTCCAATCTAAGCTAAGGCCCGTGAGCCTAATCAGTCAAGTCAACCATACCTAAGGATCGGTGAAAATGGAGATGGAAAGAACCTCAACAGGGTTAACTTCGAGTTAAGATTTAGCCATGGATTCTGCAGAATACGATCCTGTTGACTCAGATGCTCGGACAGAGGAGACAATGGGCAAGGCGGAGGCTTCAAGTAGTCTATGCACGGAACTGTTCTAGTGGTTCAAGCAGGGTCCGAAGAAGAATCTGAGAAAAGTGAGTCAAGTTCAACATAGTACGTAAGTCGCCCACCTATATCCGTTCCAATGCTTTATCTTTATGGTAGTCAAGGAGCAGCCAAGGGAAGGTACTCGAGGTAGAAATCTGAAGACGAAGAAAGGGGTAGGGAAGCCAAGTCACCTGAAAAGAGAAGAGCAGGAAGTCATGATGCTGTTTCTTTCAATCTCTACAGAATTAACAAGGAAATAAGAAAGGAAATACCTGTCGGGACGCGACCCGGTCTTGCCTCTGAAAAAGTGAGCTACATGCTCTACTCCGACTTTCACCAGTCTGTATGCCCACTTTCGACCAATGGGGAATAGACCAGCAGGAGGAGGAGGATCTGTGCTGAAAAGAGGACGACCAATGTTGATCCTCTCCCAAGCTGCAGAAAAAAAAAGTATCTCAGAGACATGTTCATCACTGCGGAATCAAAAGAGCCCCAATGAAGTAAGAAATTACCATCAGGAAGGGCAGCCTCCGACGATCTGCCGCCCACCGCTTACCGACAAGAGAGAGAGAAGGAGCTCTTAGTCGCTCGTCGCTTACCGACAACATGAGCTCCAGAACCACAAGGATTATCCTCAAGCCAGTTCATAAGATTCGGGGGGAGATAATTAATCCAAGAGCTTGTTGACCGTGCTGATTTAAGCCCTTTTTTTTTATTCTTTTTTCAGGGGCCAAGTGCTGGACGTCTATAGCCTGGCTCCAGAGTGTCCTGAGCGTCATCAGGTTAACTGAAAACCCAAAGGGTCAATCAAGCTGGATGCGGTTAACTTTTGCACCATCACTTGTGCCTGTGACATACAGGGGCCTGTTGTGCTCTATAGTCCCCAGTAGTTGATCTATTTCGCAGAAAGTGAATACATGAGAAAGACTAGAGACCCAGCTGGTAAATGATGTCCGGGTTTACTTGCTTGGAGAAGGTTTCAATTGACTACATGAGGAAATTGAATGCCCAAAACCCTCACACGCCTTACACCTTGTAGGAGTCCACTCAAATTCAGCGTGAATGGTAATCCAATTCCCATCCGCACACTCATCGGATTCTTTTATTGGATGCAGTAAACGAAACTTATCAACATGCTAGGCGACCGCACTAGCTATATAACTCAGACCGGTAGAAGTTAAAAACTCTAGGGGAACATGAAAGAGTATAACCCGTTTTCCACTCTTCTTTCTTTTGATTTTACTTCTTTCCGCATCGGGGCGAAAACGTATAATTTGATAGAATCCCGTCAATCTTTCGAAAGGGAAGTGCATGGGAGTGGGATGGAACTGGCGATGCACCGAATCTTTCAGAAGAGAGGACGTAGAAGGGCAGATCTGGGGAATCCGTATGGAATCCAGTGAAGGAGGTAAAGAGAAGAGGGCTAGTGATCATCCTATCTCTGAAGTAGTCGGCTTTTTTTCAACGAATTTCTTCATTCTTTCAGCCCTTCTATTGTATTGAATCTACTCTGATCTGGATTCCATTCTCGTCTTTGCAAGCGGAAGGACAGATCTCGAATTCTGAACTTGATGAACTGCTTTCGCCCCCTTACCTGTGTATCCCGGCTACCCTGCATCAGGACTACCAGCACCGCCAGCTGCAGAAGGAATTTGAGTAGCAGTAGCGGATCGAGATGCAGTCCCTCTTCAAGAGCTCTTACGCTAAAGGGTGTTTTCTAAGTAGCCAAGGAAGGGAGTAAGAAGGGGTCAACCAACCATGAATAGGGTTTTCTCGTCGTACTGACACCTCGCTGGTACCGAGGACAAAGGCGTGCTGAAAGAAACAAATGGCTTTCCGGAACCCTCTTCTAGCCATGGAGAGTGCCCTGTAAGCCAGTAATTGGAATACTTTTTCTAGGACCAGTTAGAGATTTTCTTTCTAGTTAGATCAGTTCTGGAAGTGAGCAAGCAAGCTAGACACGAAAACTAAGGATAGACGCACTGGGATAGCAAGCAAGTTTGTTGAAAGAGGGGCAGATCACTCCTAAAAGCAGCCTATACGATACCACCATTTTGCCAAGAGGATCGGTAACGATGAACATTTGTTCCCATCAAATGAAACCTCCTTCCTGCTTAAGGCACTAGACTAGTTCGGATGGAAACCCTGCTCAGGCGGGTGGCCTAGCTAACAAAGCTATCCCTCAGAATCATAAATAGCAGCATTCCTTTCTTTTCTTGCCTTTGAGTTGATTACCGCCCTTTTTTATTCTTGCTTTTGTGGCGTGCTTTCGCACATAAGATAAAAGGTTGCTTTTAGCTGAAAAGATTGAGCCGCCCCCTACCCTAAGTCATTGCATTGATAAAGATGAGTGCCCTGGTTCCTAGCCTTGGATGTCTTGCTTTGAATAAAACTAGTTGATGAACCAAGCACTGGAGGAGACTTTACTTCTGATCCTAGTTTTATTTTCTATGGCTATGAACGGTAGAGGAATAAAGAGCAAATCGAGACTAAAGGCCAGCGCTTTCTCTTTGCAAGAATCCTGTTATCGAATCTGCTCCCTGTGGTTAAGTAAGGGCATTCCCGACCGCGCTATACCACGGATAACTTTACCATATGTGTGACTGTGCCCGTTCCCGGTTGTTTTTCCAACACCAATTCTATCTATTAGTTTATTATTGAGCGCTTTCACTCCCTTGCCCAGAGATTAACCTCTTTTCAGATAAGGTGGAACCCTCAACCAATCGTGCTCGATGGGAGATTCTTCCAATCTCAAGAGCTCACGGGCAGGCTTTGTCACTTGTCAGCTGGGCTCAATCCTTCAAAGGCTCCGATCCGAACGATCAATTACTAATCGATAGGAACGCACAGGCTCTTTCTTCCTTAGCACAAGCGCTAAGCGATAATAATTCTTTCATCACGGAAGGTAAGAAATTGCTTACTTAAAGGGCTCGACCAATCTGCTTTGTTATCAAATAAGGAACATATTTTGAGCGAGCCCCGACTAATAATCGAAAGGGCTGAAGCAGCTTGGTTGTCCCTTTCTAGTAAGGGGGGCATCCTCATTCCGGTTGAGGAAAATCAGAATCATGAGATTCATGCTCAAGCTGAAAAAGTTGAGAACTCCAAAGTAAAAGGTGGACCTTTTACAACATCTAAATCTAGATCAGTACAGCAAGATGTAACTCATCCCTACTTTCAGTAACTTCATGATGAAAGCTCTTATCTTGAATATCCGGGGTATAGCAAGATCTGAATCTCGTAAAAGACTTACTAATATTATCAAAATAAAGTTTGCATTGCAGCCATTCTTGAACCTATGATAGAACATTCGAGAATGCAGCAGATTGGCAGAAAGATGGGCCTCCCTAATACCAGCAACAAGAGCACGGAGGGCAGCAAAATCTGGTTGGAGTGATCATATGCAGGTAAAAAAAATTCGAACCTCAAGTCAATGTTTCACGGCTGATCTATACTGGGATTTACCCTTATTAGGCTATCCTTTATCTATGCCAAATGCAGCATCACTGATCGCCCTTTGTTGTGGGATGAATGAAAAACTATAGCGGTCTCATCTAATGATGCTTGGTTTATGGGAGGAGACTTTCATATTCTCGCTGAAACTCATGAAAAGCTTGGAGGTCGGCCCCTGATAATAATGCGATGCTGGAATTTCAGGAGATGATTCACGCCCTTTTACGTAATGGGGCATGCTTTATTTTGGATATAAAGGCAGCAAATACACGTGGTGTAATAACCAATCTGGGAATAACTGTATTTGGGCCCGTCTTGATAGAGCAGTGGTAAACATGAGCTGGATCAAGCGATTCACCAAGACTTTCGTTGAGCATTTGCCCAGAACTTGCCCCAACCTTCTATAAGGCCACTCCCCTCTGCTCATCTCCATGGTGGAGTAGCCAGTTGTCACGCAGCTGGAAGAAGCGAGAGGTAATGAAATTAGTGAACACATCCGCTGTCTGATTGATTGTCTGTCCGCACGTAAAGGACCTTAAGATCACCACGAGCAACTTTCTCCCGAACGAAGTGATAATCAAATTCGACATCTTTCGTTCAGGCATGGAAGACCGGGTAAACTTAGTCTTTCTATTCTTATTCAGAACCCACCCCAGATTAATCAACAAATGGGCATCGAAGGTAGGGACTCACTCGACCTTTGGGGAGAAGGGAGGTTACTTGCTCATTAGGGGGAGGGGGGAAACTTCTGCTCCAACGGCTGCTTCTGTTGGTTAGAAAGACTTCCTTTAGTCTATTCTTCTTTCTTCCGGTGATGGTACCTTCCCGAAAGCGGGGTTCTGAAAGAAAGGCATTGTGTTGTAATGCAAGCTCTGCAAAGGCGCCGAAGGTGAAGAAGCTGTACGACGATAATGACTTGAAATACACAATCTTGGATGTTATCAACAGACGGACAAATGGAAAAAGAGCTGGTTTATGCGTGGAACGGGTC